TACACCTACTTGTTCGACACTATACTTCGATTCTGCCCTTCGAAAAGGCACGTCGGCTCTAACAATTCCATCTCCGTCTATTAAAACAACTGGAAATGTTTCAAAAAAAGTAGGCATACGACGTACAAAAAGTTCACGCCCTTCTTTATCTCTAAAGATAGGGTGCCCTAACCACCCGACAGCTATTCCATCCCCGTTATCCATTGAACCCGCTCTGAATAATCCCCCTTTCGCAGGATTATTTCCGATGTAATCATAAAAAGCTAATTTTTCAGGAATTTTAGACCAAGCTTCTGCTAAACTTTGATTTTCGGCTAGTCCAGCACTGACTCTTCGATATATTTCTTGCTGAAAGTATCCCTGATCCCATTGATAACGGGTGGGCCCAAATAATTCGATGGGAGTAGTTGCTGAACCATACCACATAGTTCCAGCAACAACAAACGCTGCAAAAAAGACAGCAGCGATGCTGCTGGAAAGAACGGTTTCAATATTGCCCATACGTAATCCTTTGTATAGACGTTGAGGTGGGCGGACACTAAGATGAAATAAGCCTGCTAATATGCCCAATGTCCCTGCTGCAATATGATGAGAGGCTATTCCTCCTGGAACAAAAGGATCAAAACCTTCCACACCCCATGCTGGATTTACAGATTGTACCCTTCCAGTTAATCCATACGGGTCGGACACCCATATTCCAGGACCATACAATCCTGTTACATGAAATGTCCCAAAACCAAAGCAAGCCACTCCTGAGAGAAATAAATGAATTCCAAAGATTTTAGGCAAATCCAAAGAGCGTTTTCCCGTACGGTCATCAACAAATATTGCTAGATCCCAATACACCCAATGCCAGATAGCTGCCAAGAAGCACAAGCCCGAAAACACAATATGTGCCCCGGCTACACCTTCGTAACTCCAAATACCCGGATTCGTTACCGTCCCCCCCGTAATACTCCAACCGCCCCATGAATCGGTTATTCCTAAACGAGTCATGAAGGGTATAACGAACATGCCTTGTCTCCACATTGGATCAAGAACAGGATCGGAGGGATCAAAAACAGCTAATTCATATAGAGCCATTGAACCGGCCCAACCCGCAACCAGGGCTGTATGCATTATATGGACAGAAATCAAACGACCGGGATCATTCAATACGACGGTATGAACACGATACCAAGGCAAACCCATGGGACTACCCCTTTATTAATAAAAAATAGACACTATGTAACTTTATTGCATTGAAAAAAACTATGCTATGTGCCCTCCCTTCTTTTTTCAGGGAATTATCTCGAAAAAAGGATTCATATTAATATTTGTTCTATTCTATTAGTAATAATGGAAGGGTTCGGTTCGTAGGAAAAAAGAGAAGCAGATCTATTCTATACTCGATAAGTACCAATACGCAATGGGGGCCGATTCACTTTTCTATGAGCAAATGCATCCATATTTGGTCATCATTCAAAAGACCTATTCGTAAGAATTTTCCTTTATTTTATGAACTTAGTCAATCGATATATAAACTAAGATAACAGCCAATATTATTAGGACAAGAAGCTTATTATTACGCTTCCACATCAAAGTGAACTAGAGTACTTAATTTTTTTTTTCATTTTATGCCTATTGGTGTTCCGAAAGTACCTTATAGAAGTCCCGGGGACAAGCATCCATCTTGGGTTGACATATAGTGCGACTTGTCAGATCTATTGGGTCATATGGGATTTCCCCATTCTCTCCCCCGATCGAGATATCCTCTGTTTCGCCCAAAAAATTGGATTGAATTATCCAAAATTTGTAGCGTGAAATGCAATGAAGTGCAATTAGATCTATTTCGTGAGGAGGTATCCAGCTTAATACTAGCAATAAATCAATTTTATGGTTGTCTTGGCTGGACCAAAAAAATGAGGTATCCAGGCTCCGTTTAGCAAAAACCAATTGGTAATATATCTATGATTATTACTTATACCAGAAATGATTCCATTTAGAACTTTATTCGAAATAGGAGTGATCTCAAACCAAACTGTTAATCAGCGGATCAAACTGTTAATAAATAATCAACGGAATAATAAATATGATGAATACGTCAAGTATTGGGCGGAAGACATGAAAGAAATGAATTCAAAAAAAGGCGGGAAGTCATAACAAAAAAGAGACGTGGTATTGGGGCCATTTGTCCTATATGTGCAAATCAAAATCGGGCGGATCCTTACTCGGAGTAGAGCATAAACCTAAAAAATTGGAAGAAGCCCATTCAATTCAGGAACAAGAAAAGGGCATCGTTATTTTTGGATTGGATCGCGATGAAAAAATACATCAATGAAAAGTTAGTTCAATAAGTCGATAAGTTTAGTGAATTGCCTTTTTCTATTAGAATTAGAATAGAATAGGTATAGGAAAACCGGCTAAACGCATCGTTCTTGAAAAATGAAAGAAAAGCCCACTCGATAGAAGGAGCCTGCTAGGAAAAAAGAAAAGGGCTGGGAGCTACACATTGATTTTTGTTTCGCAAGTTTTGTCGAACCGTATGCATCAAAAGATGCCTGTACGGCTCCGAAGGGATACAGTTTTATCCTAATCAACCGACTTTATCGAGAAAGATTACTTTTTTTAGGTCAAATGGTTGAGAGTGATATCTCGAATCAACTTATTGGTATTATGGTATATCTCAGTATAGAGAACGAGACCAAGGATTTGTATTTATTTATCAACTCTCCCGGCGGATGGGTAATCCCCGGAATAGCAATTTATGATACTATGCAATTTGTGCGACCAGATGTACAGACAATATGCATGGGATTGGCTGCCTCCATGGGGTCTTTTCTCCTGGCCGCAGGAGCAAGTACCAAACGTCTAGCATTCCCTCACGCTTGGCGCCAATGAGTTTTTTATTTAAGAGAAAAAATAAGACTATGCCTTCGCCATATGAATTTTTAAGATTAAGTAATAATAGCATGGCACTTCGAATTCGATATGAAAATTGTTAGTGTTTTTTTTTTAATATTCGATTATGTATCGAAGCAGTAGTATGAGAGAAAGGAGTGGTATTCCGAGTTTATCTTACCTATCGTAGGCCTATTGCGGCGTCACAAACTTTTTTCACGCCGGAAGGTTATTAATAATATTAATGGTATGAAAGAGTACGAAAAAAAAAGACACTTTGGGATTGCTGAATCACAAACGAAATAAATAGATAAAGCAACGGAGCCATCATAGTATTTTTGAACTCCTAAAAAAAAGAAGGTTGGTAATTGGATCATTTACCGATCTGGGTATAACCAAATTTTCTCCTTGTTTGATGAAAGGTAAAAAGAAAATTCCATTAATCCCATCGGCGAGCCGTATGCAATGCGAAAAAAATGCCCGTACGGTTGTTCAATTCTATCTTTTTCTTTATCTCTTCCACTCGGCTAATCGTGCGAGATAGAGGAACCTTCTTTTAGGTTCTAATATATCATCAGGGTCATGATCCATCAACCTATTGGTGCTTTTTATGGGGCACAAACGGGAGAATTTATCCTGGATACGGAAGAACTACTAAGACTGCGCGAAATCCTTACAATGGTTTATGTACAAAGATCGGGCAAGCCCTTATGGGTTGTCTCCGAAGACATGGAAAGGGATACTTTTATGTCAGCAACAGAAGCCCAAGCTCATGGAATTGTTGATCTTGTAGCGGTTGGATAAAACATAGCAGTGACTCCTTAAGGGTTTAATAGAATATTAAATATAAACAGAAGAAATTCATAATCATATGGTTAGGATCGATCTAAACCAACCCATAATGGATAATTCAGCATGCCAACTATTAAACAACTTATTAGAAACCCAAGACAGCCAATCAGAAACGTTACAAAATCCCCCGCTCTTGGGGGATGCCCTCAGCGCCGAGGAACATGTACAAGGGTGTATGTGCGACTCGTTTCAATCATGGGCTGAGACAAAACAAAAGAAAGAAAACATTTTTGAAGTATGAACGATCAGTACCAGTGAATCGGATAGAATGGAAGAAGAAGAACTGCATTCACTAGCTAAAAAAAAATAGATCTATCATATCTTTCTATTGTGTATGAAATTTATGGTTTCCACTGGCGCGAATTCAACCGCCTCAATTTGCAATTTAAGGTGAGAAAGAATCCCCATTGGTAACAAATAGTTACCCATTAAGCGGGGGAAATACTATAAAAAAAAGCAGAAAGATTATCTTTCTACTCTTGCAAGAACGGACTAACAGGGTCAGCTACCCCACCAATCTTCATAATTAAATACCGTTACTGTATAAGGTCTATCTCGTTATGAAAGCCCTATTACTAGAAAATTCATGGGTAGAGCCTAAGAGTGGTAACTGTACAAGTTACCAAATGAAGGAAGTAGCTCCGGTGTATAGAGAGGGCCTCACTGTTTTGTTTAAGAAGGAATCATCGAGACGACGGAACCCACAATTTCTTTATCTATTTAGTACTTGATTTTTACTATTTGATTTCCAATGCCTCGAAAAAGGTAAAAGAGTGGTCGGTAAGGTTCGAGTAGCAAAAGCCATTGGAATTTTTTTTTTTATAAATTGGAAGAGTCCGTTTTGTTATTAATAGACTAGTAAAAGGGAAAAGAATAACTGAAAGAAAGGAAATCAATTAGTTATTCATCAAAGTTTCATTTATTCAATGACCAGAATTAGACGAGGATATATAGCTCGGAGACGTAGAACAAAAATGCGTTTATTTGCATCAAGCTTTCACGGGGCTCATTCAAGACTTAGTCGAACAAGTACTCAACAGAAAATAAGAGCTTTGGTTTCGGCTCATCGTGATAGAGATAGACAAAAAAGGGATTTTCGTCGTTTATGGATCACTCGAATAAATGCAGTAATTCGCGTAAATAAGGTATCCTTTATTTATAGTAGATTAATACACAATCTGTATAAGGCGCAGTTGGTTCTTAATCGTAAGATACTTGCACAAATAGCTATCTCAAATAGGAATTGTCTTTATATGATTTCCAATGAGATCCTAAAAAAGGAAATTGGAAGGAGTCCATTATAATTTTTAAACGGAGTTCTCTGGAGAATGAACTCCAGGAAGGTAGAGTAGAAATAATATAATAATTTCGTCAAAATGAGCGAACACGCTAATTTTTTTTTTTATTCTTTTTCCCCAATTTTTTTTCTTATGACACGAGTACTTCTCGGATTTTTTGAACAAAATGTCCATCCGGGTTTGAGTTCCGATTGGAATTTTGATTTAATTGAAGAGTAAGCCTATTTTTTTCTGGTTCGAAGACCTGGAGTTCTAGTGATCGACCCACTTCTTTCAAATTGTTTGTCATTATTAAGAAAAGGTAACGAAGATAAAATACGAGCTTGTTTTATAGCAATAGTAATTAATCGTTGTTCTTTTAAGGTCAATCTATTCACCCGTCTAGATAATATTTTTCCTTGTTCACTAAGAAATCGATTAATTAAAGTCATGTTTCTATAATCAATTCGATCCCCCGATTGTATCGGGGGCAAACGCCTACGAAAAGATCGCTTGGTTTTAAGAAAGAGTCGCTTGGTTTTATCCATAATTTGTTTATTCCTTATCTATAAAATCCCATTTCGATGAAATCGAAAAATGAGTTATAGAATCAATTAGAAGATTTGGTTTGTCTATATTTATTTATTTGTTTTTATTTCAATATATGAAATAATATAGATATATATCTATATTATTTTTTCATGTTACTTGCAATAGTGATACACAACCACGCGGTTCGACCCTAGCTATTTTTTTATCTCCCCATGAAGTGTATGTTTGTAACAATAAAGACAGAATTTTCTCAATTCCAATCGACTAGGTGTATTGTGTCGATTCTTTTGAGTAATATATCTGGAAATACCCCTTAATTCCTTATTAACACCGTTTCGAACACAACTAATACATTCCAAAATAACCCTTACTCGGACATCTTTACCCTTGGCCATGGCCCTCCTTTGGGTTTTTGATCCACCCAACTTTTCTATTTTCCGGCCCGAACCGAATAATAAACAAGGGACAAAAAAATAAAAGTTATTAACCACTCAAAATAAAATTCTGAAATAAAGATTTTATTGCAATCAATAGAGGGAATAAATAGGAAATAATAAGTAATACAAAAATTGCTAACTAGATTGCTAATCCCAGTCCACATTTAAGTATCGTGTAATGTAGGCTACTCTTACACTCGCCACATTTTACATTTCTGTTTTCTTTTCACTGTCTATTTTCTTTTAACTAGATATTTAATTTAATTGGAGCCTGAACCCGAGTTTCACTGAGGTTGAAGTCCCATTTTTCTTTCGCTTTCCTCCTTTCTATTTAATTGTAAAAAAAAAAGAAAAGAGGGGAAAGAGAGATTAGTCAAAAAGATTTGATTCTAGCTCTAACCTTCTTCACTCTGTTCCAGTTCAATAACTAGAATGAAAAAAAAGGAAATGTCAATGCGTCCGGGAATAAACGATTAATTTCTATCAATAACCCTGCTAAAGACCCGAACCATAGAGTACTTAGTACCGGTGCCACGGAAAGATATGTTTTTAGATCTCGCATTGAAAATCCTCCTTCTTTTTTGTTTTTGTATTCCCTATTGTAATAGATTATGGTAAGAGATGTATATGGAGTTAAAGGCCACTTGTATTTGTGCGCGGAATCCTTAATTCAAATTGAAATGCGCAATGATTCAGTAGTGATTCAGTAGATAAGATTTTTTCTTTTTTTTTTCCTTAAAGCAGAAAAATGGTCCGCTTTACGCCCGAGAATTCCCAAGAAAAATAATAATTTATTATTATTATATGTTATATGATATGAGACCAAAAACAAGAAAAGGCAAGATCCATTTTGCATATCAATAGAGGGAATAGGATGTGGAAAACAAGATGGGGATTCTTTACAATGATACTGTAGACCGTTGAAAGGGATGTAGCGCAGCGTGGTAGCGCGTTTGTTTTGGGTACAAAATGTCACGGGTTCAAATCCTGTCATCCCTACCAATTACCGCTCAGAGCAGCAGCAGTAACGCAAGATCTTTTTTTTTTAGATTGATTTCGAATGGGGTAAAAAAAATATACTTTTTACTTATTTCCAGTCTTTTCTTTCCCGTTGTGATAAGAAAGCGCTCTTAGTTCAGTTCGGTAGAACGTGGGTCTCCAAAACCCAATGTCGTAGGTTCAAATCCTACAGAGCGTGATTCCGCTCTTGTTGTTTTAGTTTTCGATCGAAAATCACACACGTTGAACTGAAATAATTGAACAGCAATCTGAATTTGACCCTGTCCTGACCCCTCCTCGGATTAAATTAAAGAATTAAATTAAAGAAGGGGGGGTCAGTTAAGAAAAGAGATGTTAATTAATCAAAGGTCCAACTGATCACCACGTCTGTATTGTAAATATGCGGTTACGAATAATCCAGCCAAAGTAATAGGAATTAGGCCTAAGACGATTCCAAATAGAAAGACTTCAATCATTTGAATTTTATTTCTTTTTTTTTTTTG